ATGCGTTGACTTTTTTCGACAAACCACAAAGATATTGGAACTTTATACATCTTTTTAGGTATATGATGTGGATTAGTGGGTACAGGGTTAAGACTCTTAATTCGTTTTGAATTAGGAACGGCCGGAGCATTTCTAGGTGATGATCACTTCTATAATGTGATTGTTACGGCTCATGCTTTTGTAATAATTTTTTTTATGGTAATACCATTAATAATTGGAGGTTTTGGAAACTGAATAGTTCCATTATTAATTGGGGCTCCAGATATGAGGTTTCCTCGGATAAATAATATAAGATTTTGGTTACTTCCCCCTTCCTTTATTTTATTACTGTGTTCTACTTTAATAGAAGGAGGAGCTGGGACAGGTTGAACTGTATATCCACCTCTTTCTGGGCCTGTTGCTCATGGAGGAACATCAGTAGATCTAGCAATTTTTTCACTTCATCTAGCTGGTGCTTCTTCTCTTTTAGGGGCAATTAATTTTATTACTACAATTTTCAATATGCGTTCTACGGCAATAACAATAGAACGTTTAAGACTATTTGTATGATCGGTGTTGGTAACTGCTTTTCTTTTACTTTTATCACTTCCTGTACTAGCAGGGGCAATTACTATGCTTTTAACAGACCGAAATTTCAATACTAGATTTTTTGATCCCGCAGGAGGTGGTGATCCTATTTTGTACCAACATCTCTTTTGATTTTTTGGTCATCCAGAAGTATATATTCTTATTCTTCCCGGGTTTGGTATAATTTCTCATATTCTTAGTAATTTTACTTTAAAACCAGCCTTCGGAACTCTAGGAATGATTTATGCCATAATTTCAATTGGTATTCTAGGGTTTATTGTATGAGCTCATCATATATTTACAGTTGGAATAGACGTAGATACTCGTGCTTATTTTACTGCGGCTACTATAGTAATTGCGGTTCCTACAGGAATTAAGGTATTTAGATGGTTAATAACTCTTTATGGGAGTCGTAGTCCTTTTGATGCTTCTATGTACTGGGTATTAGGATTTATTTTCTTATTCACTTTAGGGGGTTTAACTGGAATTGTTCTTTCAAACTCTTCATTAGATATTGTTCTACATGATACTTATTATGTGGTAGCTCACTTTCATTATGTTTTATCTATAGGAGCTGTATTCGCCATTTTTGGAGGATTTGTATACTGGTTCCCATTAATAACAGGTTTAACGTTACATGAACGATGAGCTAAATCACATTTTCTGGTGATGTTTTGTGCAGTAAATTTAACTTTTTTTCCTCAACATTTCTTAGGATTAGCAGGTATACCACGTCGATATTCAGACTACCCTGATGCCTATTTTAAATGAAATCAGGTATCCTCATTTGGGTCCTTATTTTCAATTTTCGCGGTGTTAATATTCATTTTTATTTTATGGGAAGCATTGGTTAGACAACGGGGTGTTTTATTTACAAAAGCCCCTTCGATTTCCCGAGAATGAGAAGAAGTTCTTCCTCTTGATTTTCATAGTAATACTGAGTGTTCAGTAACAGCTAGAAATTAGAACTAGTGTAAGAGAAGTATAATTTTTACATTTCAGTTACATTGAAAAAATTCTTAGTTTAAGACTCTTATATTTCTAAAAGATGTTATGATAAAAAACATTTTTAATATATGGTACATACTTGGAATTTTAAAAGATAAATTGTTCCGTAGTTCTTACCTTTGGTATAATGGCTGTACAAAAATTAAGATTGAATTATAATTCCCGAACTAAGAAGAACTATTTGATAACTTGTTTTAGCATATAAAAGTTATGTGGAAATATGGCTTATAGATTATCAAATAGGAGCGAAAAACTTTCAATTCTTAAGATATCTGGAAATTTCAGAAAAGCATGTAGTGCTGAAAAGTTAGACATAAAGCTATGAGGTTTTTTGTAAACAAAAACTTAAATAATTTTTTTCAATTCTTTATAATTAATCTTAAAGAGATTTTATTATTTAAAATTATTATTTTTTTTAGTATTTTGTATATTATGAAATTAGTCCAAATTATTTATTTCTGGAGAAAATAATGTATAGATGAGTAGTAAATTAAGGTATTTTTTCTAAGCTTATAGAAAGATCTTAAGTGTTTTCTTTAAATTAGTTAAAAGGAACTCGGCAAATATAAGCTTCGACTGTTTAACAAAAACATAGCCTTTGGAGAGGGATTAAAGGTTATACCTGCCCAATGTCATAATCAATGGCCGCGGTACTTTGACCGTGCTAAGGTAGCACAATCAATTGGCCCTTAATTAGGGTCAGGTATGAATGGAGTTACGGGGCTTAGCTGTCTCTAAACTATTTAATTGAAGTTGCTGTATAGGTGAAAAAGCCTATATTAAGAAAAAAGACGAGAAGACCCTTAGAGTTTTACTTAAGAAAGAATTATCTCTTTACTAGTTTTGTTGGGGCAACATAGGAGAAGAATCAAACCTCCTAAAGCATATAAACCGATGTTTTTAAATATGAATAAACTACCTTAGGGATAACAGCATAATTTTAAAAATAAGTTTGTGACCTCGATGTTGGACTAGGAAACTTAAGGGCTAGCCGCCCTTTGGTAAGGTTCTGTTCGAACTATAATTCCTACATGATCTGAGTTCAGACCGGCGTGAGCCAGGTCAGATTCTATCTTTTTACTTAAAAATTTAGTACGAAAGGACCAGTTTTTAATATGCTTTATATAACTTGACTTGGCAGAAAAATGCAATTGATTTAGGTTCAATCTATAATATTAAGATATTAGTCGGTTTTGTACTTTATTTAGAAGATTTGGTTTGCAGCTAAAAAGAAGATTTTATATCTCAAAACCACATATTCAAAAAGAGTTTGGAAGAACACTAACTTTGGGAGTTAGAGGATAGTATATATTACTATTTTTGAATTGTTTTTGATTTCTTGATTCTGTATATCGCTTTTTTTTTGTTTTCCTTTATTTAAAAACCCTATTAGTCTGGCAGCTATAGTAGTCGGTATTAGGTTATTTTTGGTTAGTATAATATCTCTTTATTCTAGGTTTTGGTTCTCTTATGTTCTTTTTTTAGTTTATGTAGGTGGATTATTGGTAATATTTATTTATATTTGTCTTGTAAGGAGAAATTATCCTTTCAAATTTAGGGTTAATGGCTTTATTTGTGCGTTAGTAGTCTCTTTTATCGGGAGAATTTTTGGAAGAAATGTCTTAGTAGGAAATTTCTTAGGTTTTAGGGCTTGAACAAACGGGAGAAGTTTACTAGAAAAGAGAAATATTTCTATTTTTTTGTTTTTAGCTGTATTACTATTAACTATACTACTAGTGGTAGTTCGAATTTCTGGAGCAGGGTGTTTCAGGGTAGGTGATAATGAAAAGAGTTAAAAGTTTAAAATTTTCTTTATTATTGTTTAGATATTGTTTCGTTATACTAGTTAGTGCATATGGTTTAATAAAGCTAAACAGAAGCACAATTCTCGAGCTTAGATTATTTGATCTCTCTTCTTCTAACTTTTCTTTTATATTAATTTTTGATAAAGTGAGAATCAGTTTTAGTATAGTTGTTACATTAATTTCTGGGAGTGTTTTTATGTTTTCACACAAATATATAGAAGAAGATCCTTTTTCGGGCCGGTTTATTTGAATTTTGTTATCCTTTGTTGTGTCTATAAACCTACTTATTTTTTCCGGTTCGATTTTTTTCTTACTTCTTGGGTGAGATGGTTTAGGTATTACTTCGTTTGCTTTGATTATTTACTATGAAAGAAAAGAATCTCAGATGGCAGGTTTCCAAACTCTAATAATTAATCGTATCGGGGATGTTATTATTGTTTTAAGTATATTTTTATTTATAAGAGAAGGGCAGTTTAGCTTTTTTTCAATAAGTGATAAAATATTTTATTCTTCTGGTGTTATCATATTATTGTGTACAGCTGCTTTAACAAAAAGGGCTCAGGTTCCATTTAGATCATGGTTACCAGCAGCCATAGCTGCCCCTACCCCTGTAAGTGCATTAGTTCATTCTTCAACTCTAGTAACTGCTGGTATTTTCTTAATTATTCGTTTAAGTTTTAGACTTAATTTAAGGCAAAGAATCTGTTCTCTTTTACTATTATGTGGGTCAGTGACTTGCCTATTAGGTGGATGGGCAGCTACTTATGAAAATGATATTAAAAAAATTATTGCTCTGTCAACCTTAAGGCAATTAGGTGTAATAGTTTTTAGACTTGGGATGAATCTTCCTTCTTTAGCTTTATTTCATCTATATACTCATGCTTTATTTAAGGCCTTATTATTTTTGGCTGCGGGTCATATTCTTATAGTAACTTTTGGGGTCCAAGATATTCGTATAATAGGAGGAGTTGGTGTTATAATGCCAACTACTTCCGTAATGTTTAATATTAGTAGACTTTGTTTAGTAGGTGCTCCTTTTATAAGAGCTTTTTACTCAAAACATATAATCCTGGAGAAAATATTTATAAACCCTATTAATCTATTTAGGGTAATTACAATAATAATTGCAACAATATTTACGGCTAAATATGTTGTACGTACTTTAAAAGCAGTTTCTTGAGATAAAACAGGTATTTCTCTTTTAATAAGTTGTTCAAATATTTATACCACATTTCCTGTTTTTCTTCTTTCTTTAGGGGCGATTACAGGGGGGAAGTTGATTTTAAGGTTAGAAATCTCAAGGTTTGAAATAGCTTTTTTACCCAGAATGGAAAGATCCTTAATCAACTTTGTTACTGTTGGAGGAATTATTTATGGAATTGTGGAAAATGGTCAAAGTAAAAAAAGATTCTTGTTATCGACATTATTTTTTTTGACTCCTTTAGTCTATGGATCTACAAAACCTTTTAGCTCTTGAATAAGAAAGATAAAATATTTAGATAGTGGGTGGATTGAACCTTATTATGCTATAAAAAAAAGTCTTTTTTGGTCTGGATCATATTTTACACAAGAAGGAAATTGACCAGATTCCCGGTTAATCCTATCGTCCTTTTTTTCTGTAATAATTATTTTAAGTGGTTTATTACTTAGTGTCTAGAATTTTAACTTGTTTATGTGTTTTATTGGCAGTAGCTTTTTTTACCCTCTTGGAACGGAAAGTTTTAGGTTATGTTCAACTACGAAAAGGTCCTAACAAAGTCGGGATTTGAGGTATTATTCAGCCTTTTGCTGATGCAATTAAGCTTTTTACCAAAGAAAAGATTATACCATATGGAAGTAATCAATACATATTTCTATTTGCTCCTTTTCTTAGATTAATCCTTGGTTTGAGTTTATGACATTTGTATCCGAGCTCTTGAAGTAATAATTTTGTTGCCTGGGGCTTATTATTATTTTTTTGTATTACCTCATTAAATGTATATGGTACAATGTTAGCTGGGTGAGCTTCAAATTCAAAATATGCTTTTTTAGGGGCTTTACGGGCTTCTGCTCAAACAATTTCCTATGAGGTAAGTATACTCTTACTACTATTATTTAGGGCTTTCATATTATGTTCTTGTTCATGAGATGAAGTAAAAAAACTAGGTTTTCCGGTAATATCTTTATTAATTCCGATAGTGGCAGTGTGATTTACGAGGACTGTGGCAGAAACTAACCGAGCCCCTTTTGATTTTGCAGAAGGTGAATCTGAGTTAGTATCAGGTTTTAATGTCGAATTTGGTGGAGGAGTCTTTGCTATATTATTTCTAGCAGAATATGCAAGGATTCTTTTTATATCAATAACAACAACAGTTTGATTTTTTTCATCAAAAATTTTTCCTAATTTAACATTCTCTTTGGAAATTTTAGTTGTAGCAATTTTATTTTTATTAGTTCGAGGGGCTTATCCCCGTTTTCGGTATGATTTATTAATAATATTATGTTGAAAGTCTTTTTTACCTTTTTCTCTATGTGCCCTTTGTATGGTTTCTTTAGCAACTTTAATTTAAGCAATTTTGGTGGCTGAATCTTAGGCGATAAATTGTAAATTTATTTATGACTGTAATGTCCCACCCGAAAAGAGCTATAGGTTAAAAAAACCAGTGGCCTTCAAAGCCAAAAATGAATTACTCTAGCTTTGGTGTTTTTAATAAAAGTTTCTTGGTTAGGGGTAGGGATAGCATTCTTTACTTTTGCTAAATTAAATATGCATATTCTTATCTTATTAATTAGATTAGAAGCTTTAATATTAAGTCTCTTAATTTTTTTATTTAGATTTTCTCTTGTATACGGAGCCGGGGTTTACTTCTTTCTTGTTCTCTTAACTTTGGCGGCCTGTGAGGCCGCCTTAGGATTAGGTTTACTAGTTAGAATTTTACGTATTCGGGGAAACGATCAAGTAATATCAATAACTTCACTAAAATTTTAATGCATAAATCACGTTTAGCAGAACCTTTACTAGGGCTTCCAAGACCAATAAGGTTTTCCATTTGGTGAAATGGAGGATCAATCTTGGGTTTGTTACTAGGTTTACAAATTTTAACCGGATTATTTTTATCTATACATTATACAGCAGATATAACAAATACTTTCGCTTCAGTAATTCATATTATACGTGATGTTCCAGCCGGTTGGCTTTTTCGGAATCTTCACGCTAATGGGGCCTCTTTATTTTTTCTCTTTTTATATATACATATAGGTCGTGGATTATACTACCAAAGTTACATTACACAACCTCATACATGGATAGTAGGGGTTACTATCTTTCTTGCAAGAGGTGGAACCGCATTTTTAGGTTATGTATTACCTTGAGGACAAATATCTCTCTGAGGTGCCACAGTAATTACTAATCTTGTGTCTGCCGTTCCCTATCTTGGGACATATATTGTTGAATGAATTTGAGGAGGGTTTTCGGTTGGTCAGTCTACCCTTAATCGGTTTTACTCTCTTCATTTTATTCTACCTTTTTTAGTAGGTGCCCTTAGAGGATTACATATTCTTTTTTTACATGAAAAAGGGTCTACTAACCCATTAGGAGAAATAAATCATGTAAGAAAAGTTCCTTTTCATCCTTATTATACTTGAAAGGACATTGTTGGATTTGTAATTGTGTTAGCAATATTAGTTCTTTTAGGATTTTTCTTCCCTACTCTTTTAGGAGACCCTGAAAATTTTAATCATGCGAGTCCTATAGTTACTCCGGTTCATATTCAACCTGAATGATATTTCTTGTTTGCTTATGCTATTTTACGGTCAATTCCTAGAAAACTAGGAGGGGTAGTCGCACTAGTAGCTTCAATAACAATTTTATATTTTTTACCTTTAAGGGCCCTATATGGGAAAATTGTACCAGCATCATTTACACCTCCTTATCAAGTTTGTTTTTGAGTTTTGGTAGTTTCGTTTTTACTACTAACATGGTTAGGAGCTTGTCCAATTGAGGAACCTTATGCTACTTTAGCTATTCCGGTTAGAATCATATATTTTCTATCATTTGTTCTGTTAACAGGGATACCAGCCATTTGAAGAAAACTATTAGAATTTTAGTTTAGTTTCAAATTAAAACAATAGCTTGTCGAGCTCTAAATACAAATTAAACTTTGTAACTAAAAAACAAATAGCTTAAATTTAAAGCACTACACTGAAGCTGTAATTATAGGTTATACACCTTTTGTTTATATGAGATTTTGAGGACAACTCAGGTTAATTGATGCTGCTTCTCCTTTACAAAGTGAAATATTTTTATTTCATGACCATGCTATAGTATTACTTTTAGGTATTTTTGTTTTTGTAGCAACATTAGGATGTAAATTAGTTATAAATTCTTTAACGTCTCGAACAATATTTGAGGCTCAACGATTGGAAACGGTATGGACAATTGTCCCAGCTTTACTTTTGATTTGATTAGCTTTACCTTCATTACGATTACTATATTTATTAGATGAACGAAGAAATAGTGGTATTATTTTAAAAGCCACTGGACATCAGTGATACTGAAGCTACGAAATTCCTTTTTCGGATAAAGGAAGCTTTGATTCATATATAGTTCCTGAAAATGACTTAAACGAAGGGGATTTCCGACTCTTAGAAGTTGATAATCGAACTGTAGTTCCCTACGGAATAGAAACAACAGTAATTGCAACATCCGCGGATGTTTTACATGCTTGAACTCTTCCCGCTATAGGGGTTAAAATGGACGCTGTACCTGGACGACTAAACAGAATAAGAATGTTTGTAGAAAAGCCTGGGGTATTTTATGGGCAATGTTCTGAAATTTGTGGGGCTAATCACTCATTTATACCTATTGTGGTGGAAACTATAGGCTTAGAAGATTTTTGTAGATTAGAGTTTTAATATTCTAAGAAGTATATTTGTACATTTGTTTTCCAAACAGAAAGACTATAAAGAAATAGCTTAGAAAAGTAAAGGTTAGTTTAATTTTAAAACTTTGGTCTGTGATCCCAAAAATAATTTTTGAGAAATTACCTTTAGGGCTGTAGTTTAATAAAATAGTAAGTTGCAAACTTGACGTTAGGGGAAAGCCCTCAGCTCCGGGACTATCGTTGTATTGTGTCCATTACCTATCTTTTAGATTTTTATCCTCCTAGAGAATCAAAATCTCTCGTGCCTTTACACCAAAAAGATATATTTTATGAAAGACCAAGAGGTCATGATAAGCTCTTAAGGCTTAGGCATTTATTCTGCCATTTCATATTACATTATTTTATAATAAATGGTTGAAAGTGTTTTTCAGAGTTTTGTGATAAGCCTTTTGTAGAACTAATATAGGGGGCACCTTTTCTAAAACTACAAACTAAAAGGAGATAAGAAGATAAAATTACGAAGAATATTAAAAATCCTAGTATGGGACTTAATTGAGGCATTAGAGAAGGCACACCCTAGTTGTGCTATAATTTGAGTAACAGTCAAATGCTCCAATAGCTTCCTCTCCTAAATTAAGATGGGTGTTCTTCTCCATATAATTTAACTAATAAAGAGAATACATACGCCTGAATTGTACAAACAAATACTTCAAATATATTATACCCAATATGTGCTACAAAAATAAACCCTACGGTGTAAATCGTGGCAGAAGCTAAAGATCTTGCAATCAAGCCTATAATAATATGTCCAGCACTAATATTGGCAATAATCCGAATTGTTAGTGTTAATGGACGAATTAAAATTCTAGCTGTTTCAATAACAACTAAAAAGGGAATAAAACCCCCGGGAGCTCCAGCGGGAGCAAAATGTGCCGCTGATTCCACAGGAAATTTTACTCATCCGGAAAAAATAAGTAGGCTTCAGAACACTAAGGCCAAGGACGCTGAAATTCAAATATTCCTTGTAGGTCCATAAACAAACGGAATTAAACCTAAAAAGTTTATTAAAAGTAAATATATTATTAGAGCGTATAATATTAAAGTAAAAGTAGGTAAAGCTTTTTGACGGGTTTCTCTATTAGTTGAAATAACCGACAATAAAGTTTTTGAGTAGCTATGTGTTCACGAATTTGTTATAATAAATATTGAAGAAAAAAAAATAGGAATTATTCATATTAATACCGAGAGTTTACCTGCTTGTATACAATCCAATGAAGAAAATAAATCTGACATCATTTACCTGAGAGATAGTTCTCAAAGCTAAGGCCGAAACTTAGTGCAAATATTCGCTTTCAAGTATATATCTTTAGAATATAAATTCAATTTCACCTTGAAAAAGTGATGTGATAATTTCACCATAAAGACAGGTACACCTTCCGGTACACCTACTGTGTTACGACTTATTTCATTTTTCAACGAAAGTGACGGGCGATTTGTGCACAGATAGTGGAGAAATTCAATTAACGTTCTTTTTAATATTTTACTTTCAAGTCCAGTTTCATTCCTTTAATTAAGAGAAAATCCAAAGAAATATTTCTATTGTAACTCACCTAGAGCTTCTACATTGGCTGCATCATAACCTGTCTTTTTGTGAGGATCACATTTTGGGTTCATCTTGAAATGAATACTGAAGACGGCGATATTCAAACTATAAGTAGAAGTAGAGTTCCTTGAGGGTTATCATTTATTTGGCAAGTTCCCCTGAAATTTCTAGCTACCGCCATGTAATTTAAGTTTTAACTCTTTAGTCATAGTGCTTAGGCGGGAAAATTAAACTCTATATAGCAGGGTATCTAATCCTGGTTTATTTACAGAGCTTTAGCAAATGTATAGAATTATGGAATTGTGCATTTATCTCCATAGTTCTATTTCACCAGACGTATTAGGAGATTCTTCTTCTTAAGCTAACCTGAGAGAGTTAACTCAATTGTAAGGTGTGACCGCGACTGCTGGCACCTTATTGGTCCAGTTTTTTAGGCTAAATTAAATTACTATTTCTAGTATAGTTTAATGTTTCTTGCTGGGTTTAAAAAAAATTTGACACCAAAATTACCATACTTAAGTTTAACCTAGGCTAACTCTTAATCAATACAAAGTTTTAAATAGAGGATAGAGTCCATTGTTGGGTTATGAGCCCAATAGCTTAGTTTAGCTTACCTATTTATGTACTAAATCAATCAAGAGCCCCTTCGTTCCACTCATGAAATATTCCAAATAGCAAAATTAATAAGAATATTACAAGAGCTCTTGTTGCTAATAGAGATACATTAGTAGAAAATAGTCTTAAGACCGGAAATAAAAGGGCAATTTCAACATCAAAAATTAAGAATAATACTACTAATAAGAAAAAACGGGTGGAAAAAGGTGACCGTATTTCTCTTAAAGGGTCAAAACCACACTCGAATGCAGTTAGCTTCTCACTAAAATCCGAATAACTAATATAGTTGGTAATATAGTATACAACAATAAGCGCTGAGCAGAGCAAAATAAGAAAAGTTACAATTAAGATAAACATAGGGTTTTTGTTGAGAAATTCTTTTCTCCAAAAAGGTTTTCAAAACCTCTATATAACAAAAAATTTAATGGGGATTAGAAACTTAGGCTGCTAACTTGAGTTCGGGAGAAAGTTTTGTCTTCCATCCTCATATGATTATTGAACTTATTTTTTTGATTAGGTCCATATTTATTTTTCTTAATTGAAGAGGTGTAATACTTACTCTAGGAATATCGGTTATAGTAGGATTAATAAATCTAAACCACATTTTTGCCAGTAGTTTAGATAGTTTTTCTTTAACCTCTAGTATTTCTAGTTTGTTAGTATTTCTGAGCTGTTTATTATGCTTTTTATCTTTAATTGCTACTCCGGAAGAAAAACTATCTCAAATATACATATTATCAATTATTTCCCTATCTCTAGCATTAGTTTTAGCATTTTCATCCTCCAATTTAATAATATTTTATGTATTTTTTGAGGTTTCTTTAATTCCCACATTGGTTTTAATTATTGGTTGAGGCTACCAACCTGAACGACTTCAGGCTGGCTCTTATATAATGCTTTATACGGTAGGAGCTTCTTTACCTCTTCTAGTAATTATTCTTTGACATTGTTGACGGATATCAAGCATAGAAATTTCTATTTTACATCTATCCAGTCCAATTATAAGAGGAATACTTGGTATTATTATTTATGGGGCCTTTTTAGTCAAATTACCAATGTACGGGGTTCATTTATGGTTGCCAAAAGCTCATGTTGAAGCTCCCTTAGCTGGTTCTATAATTTTAGCAGGAATCTTGCTAAAATTAGGGGGATATGGTATAATTCAGATAAATTTTTGTTTTAATATAAAACTTGACTGATATACTATAATTATTATTATAGTAAGGATGTGAGGCGGGTTTCTTGCTACAATAATATGTTTTCGTCAAATAGATGTAAAATCACTGGTTGCATATTCCTCTGTAGGACATATAAGTATTGTATCCGCAGGGATTTTGCTTGATACTTCTTGGGGTGTGTTAAGCGCAGTTATTACAATAGTAGCCCATGGATTTTCATCTAGGGCTATATTTTGCTTAGCATACTTTTCCTACCAAAAAAGCCATACCCGAAACCTTCCTTACATGAAAGGAATACTTCAAGTATACCCTATTTTAAGAATACTTTGATTTATTTTTTGTTGTATTAACATGGCATGTCCTCCCACATTAAATTTAGTTGGTGAGATGGCCATTGTTCCCACTTTATGAAGTTATAGTTTCTGAGTAGCTGGAGTAATAGGTTTAATAGTATTTTTTAGAGCTGGGTATAATATGTACTTATATGCTTCATTAAATCATGGTTCTTTTTCTCATTATTTTTTAGGTGGGATTCCCTTGAAGAGAATATGTTATATTACTGCTTTTGCACATATATTTCCATTAATTCTTGTTCTTAAGTTTAATTTATTTAGTGCTTTTTTGATGTTAATATAAGGTCACTTAAATTAGAACATCATATCTAGAAAATATTTAATTTATCTCTGAGTTACAAAGTCAGTGCTTTATGTTTAAGCTATTCTAGAATGAACCTCATCAATAAATTCTAACATATAAAAATAACCATACGACGTCAACAAAATGTCAGTATCAGGCCGCTGCAATAAACCCTAGATGGTGATTTTTATCAAAATGTAGAGCTAGTATACGGAAGAAACAAACAGTTAAAAATGTGGCTCCCACTATAACATGTAATCCATGAAAACCTGTTGCAATGAAGAAGGTGGATCCATAAACTCTATCAGCAATAGTAAAAGCTGTTTCGTTATATTCTCCATACTGAAGTCACAAAAAATAAAAACCTAGGGATAAGGTTAAAAATAAACCTTGAAGGGCTCTTTGTTTGGCTCCTTTTTCTAGGCTGTGATGGGTTCAAGTAACTCTTACTCCCGAAAGTAAAAGCACAGAGGTATTTAGCAGAGGTACTTGAAATGGTGATAAAGTTGTAATACCTACAGGAGGTCAGACAGATCCTAGTTCTAGAGTGGGGGCTAGTCTGCTATGAAAATAAGCTCAGAAGAAAGAGAAGAAGAAACAAACTTCAGATACAATAAACAAAATGAATCCTGCTTTTAAACCAGAAATTACATATGAAGTATGGTGTCCTTGAAAGGTTGCTTCTCGTATAACATCTCGTCATCACAAATAGCAAATAAAGCAGGTTGCAACTCCACCTAAAGATAGTAAAATGTAGTCTCCAGTCCGGATATAGTAAATTAAACCAGTAGGTATACATAAAACTGCAAAAGAAACAAGAATAGGTCAAGGACTATATTCAACTAGATGAAAAGGTTGTTTCATATTAGGAATGAATTAAGGATTTTTAACCATTTATTTTGATTTAAGAAATAAATGAGGGTAGGCGCCGGCAGAACGGGTACCATTGATGTTGGTAAGCATGGGACAAAGGTCTCTCTACCTTGTGTCTTCTGGAAATTTATTATTTTTAGCTTTTTTATTACTAGGGCCATTCGTAAGAATTTCTTCTTCCAGTTGGGTGATGTGCTGAGTCGGATTGGAAATAAGTTTTTTGGGATTGATCCCTTTATTATTAAGAGATAGTGAATATATATCATTAAGAAAAGAATCTAGGATTAAGTACTTTTGTATTCAGGCTCTTGGAAGAGGATTATTAATGCTTGGAGGGGTAATGTACTACATAAATCTTTCTTCTTTTTGGTTTTGAGACTTATTGTTTATAATTAGCTTGTTCATAAAATTAGGTGTTTTTCCTATACATTTTTGGGTCCCAAGAGTAATTGCTGGGCTAGATTGAGGACCTATTCTTTTAATATTAACTTGGCAAAAAATTGCACCTTTTGCCTTCTTGGTGAATGTTGTGGAGAATAGTTCATGATTAGCCACATTAGTGCTGGTGCTTGGAGGACTGAGGACATTAGTTGGAGCTATAATTGGTTTAAACCAAACGTCAGTTCGAGCAATATTAGGTGGATCTTCTATTGCCCATGCAGGTTGAAGTTGCCTAGGGGTAGTTTTTGGAGGTCTTTGGATATATTTTTTAATTTATTGTTTAAGGTTTATGTTACTGATGATATTCTTTAGCCTAGGAGAGGAAATAATAATTAGATTCGGGATTTTAAGATTAAGAGGATTACCTCCTTTTATTATATTTATTGGAAAATGAACAATTTTGAAAAATTTTTTATATGGTGATTATACATGAATATTTTTGGTTTTACCTCTTTTTAGAACCCTCCTTAGTCTTTCTTTTTATCTAAAGTTTTTTTATTCATATTACATAAGATCTGCTGTTAAAAATAGAATGGGAAAATATTTTGATGTTTGTGCATCTATTATGTTTGTCCTAAGAGGGGTTTTATATTTATTTTTTGTGTAGTTTTGGTGACCGAGTAGAAGGTGAGAGATTTTTAATCTTTTTACAGGGTTAGCCCTCCAAGATAC